TGTTAGTAGAGTTCCAACGAAAACGCCCCATTGAAGGGAATGCCAGAATTTTCTATTTCTAGGATCAATCAAATAGGGTTTTGTCGTTATAAAACATGGGATTCTACGGAAGCAATGAGAAATAGATACGAATAGAACAAGAAAGGGGGAAATAAAAAAAACATAGTATAGAAAAGTTATACAAAGTTATATACGAATCACTACCCCCCTTTTTTATTTCCTTAATGGAATTTCATTTGATTAGGGAGAAGTTCCTTAAAAATCTCCGCCTTCTTTAAAATATCCTGAACAGTTCCTGTAGGCTGAGCACCTTTTTCAAGGAAATAGAGAATAGCAGGAACATTTAAATAAGTTTGATTCCTTATCGGATCATAAAAACCCACTTTCCGAAGATCTCTTCCCTCTCTTCGGGATCGAACATCAATTGCAACGATTCGATAGACGGCTCATTGGGATAGATGTAGATGAACAATACCCCCCCTAGAACCGTATAGGAAGTTTTCTCCTCGTACGGCTCGAGAAAAAATGATTCGAAGTTTTTTCTATGTATAGAATTCTAACGAATGGCAAAAGGATCCATAAAATCAATTAGACTGTGATTTAACTCATTTTTTTCTTCTTCCCTCTTGAAAAAAAAATCATTTGTACTCATAACTCAAGTTGGAAAATTATCAAAAATAGCTCAAAGGAAAATCTTTAGGCAATTTCATTTTTTGAGTGGTCTTTAACCCCCTTTTTTGTTTGTCTCGTTGAAAATCTATTTTGATTCTTTATTCTGATCCAGTTATTAAGACAATGGAAACGGCGTTTCCTTGTTCTGGGATCCTTTATCTTTGTTTTAAATCATTGGGTTTAGACATTACTTCGGTGCTTCTTAATCCTTTCAAAATGGCAGCAACATACCCTTTTTGTGATTTCTTTCTATCAAAGAATCATATGAACGATTGATTCCCGCGTGATACACTTTGGATCCAAAGGGTTTTATCAATTCCAACAAATTTGCTTTTGGAATTGAAAACTTGCTCGAATCGGATCCTTTCGATTTCTATATCGAAGATCTACTTACGAAGTTGTTCCAATTTATTGATTGGCATTAACCCTAGATCCTTGCCCCTGAGAAATGAATCAATACTTTCTACTCGAGCTCCATCATGTACTATTTACATTACAACCCAACAAAAAAGAGGGGTTGTAGTGGAAGAGAACAAACGATGTCGAGCCAAGAGCACCTTCATTCCTATATAAACCTATAAAAAATGGTGGATGTAAGACTAAGAATCCACACCGGATCGTGTCCTTCAAGTCGCACGTTGCTTTCTACCACATCGTTTCAAACGAAGTTTTACCATAACATTCCTCTAATTTGGAACCAGTATGGAATTGATTCAATTATGGAATCATGAATAGTCATTGGTTCAGTCGGTACATAGACATAGTAATCTATACTTTTTTTTCTATACATAATACATAGATGGTGAAGATTTTTCTGAAAAAATCTTAGCAAGGCCCCATCTTTAAAGATTACATTTGATCATCATAAGAAAGCTAAATCTCTGTTTCTTTTCGAATTGAATCATCAATCATTTAAAGCAAATAAATAGATCTAACAATAAAGCCAATTTCGTTTTTTCATGAGATGGCTAAAAAAGACTGATGTAAGGGAAGAGTTAGGTCCTTATTCTTTCGATTCTTATTTTTTCAATCAGATGAACGAATAGGGGGTTTTCGTATCTATCAGATAGACTGAACAACTGTCACTGTTATGGATATTCTATGTTAAAGTGAAATATTTCCATTTTCACATAGAAGGGATTACAATTCTTTTTCACAAAAACCGAAAGACTGTTGTTACTGAAATAGAATGAAATCGAACGATAACAATACATACATATAAGCTAAGCATTTCCTCATTGTAATTTTATATGTATTTTATTTAACCTGGGGTTAAGTAATCTTTCTGCAATCTTGCCATAAAGTAAAATGAATAAAATGTATGAATCACCCCCCCGTCTCAATCATTACATGGATTTACAATTATTCATTAGAGCCAAACACGAAATACTTAAAAAGTTCAAAGAAAATACATCGGTTACATATGTAACTTGATTCTTTGTTAATGCAATTTGGACAGACACAGATATTCAAATTAATACCTTCCATTGCTGATTGCTGATTAACGCCTATCTACTCCCCAAATTCTATGGGAATGATGAGTCATAAATAAAAAAAGGATCCTTTTTTACGGAATGCGGACTATCTTGTCTAGGGACAAAGACAAACAAGTCCAGATTAAGTCCTTGTCCTCTGCTCCTATTTTTTATTTTACCCTAACCCAGTCTTAAGAGACTTAATCCCATTGAGTGAATTTCATTAGTACCAAGAACCCCCTCTTACTCTTGTTTAGAATTCAGAGATCCGCAGAACATTAGAACATTCATAATTGGGATACTTTAAATGATAGGGAATAAAAGATAGGTAAGATAGGCTCTTTCGCATTTCGATTCAAAAAGGATCTTTGAAAATTCAAATAGATATGGGACGTCAGGTTTTTCTAAGTAACTAATTTCCTTCAATATGAAGGAAATGAGCATAGGACAAAAGCCCGCCCTACTTTTTTGAATTCAAACTCTTGTGATCTATGTTCCCATCTTACTTGGATCACAAATATATTCAGTTACATCAGCATGTCATTTGAACTCGATTAAGTTCAGTTTTTGATGATATGATTCAGAGAAGAATCATTAAAAATAAGAAAAGAAACAATAATCACATTCTATCCAATATTAGGCCTTTAAACAGAATGTTGTTTCAAAAAGCAATGCAATCTTTATTCTGATAAAATTATGATAGAACGGATATGCTCTGGGACGGAAGGATTCGAACCTCCGAATAGCGGGACCAAAACCCGTTGCCTTACCACTTGGCTACGCCCCATTTCGATTTCTATTCGATAGATTTCTATTCAACACTCATAAAGAATAATATTGGTATTGGGTGTTCGTCAATTCCGGTCCAAATATCTATAGAAAATCTTTATAGAACAGATTAGATTCTTGCTAGGATTTTGACACGTGTAGATATAGAATTCAACTGAATTTATTGATCATTACATATAATTCAATTAAGATATTGTATGAAAGAAAGTATGATTTCTTCTATTCTCTTTTGAGAATTGGAGGATTTTTGATTGGGTAGGTTCAAAGAAAAAGAAGGTTTTTTTCTACCTTACTTGATTTTTACTTATATCAATAACTCAATCAAAATGCAATTATCTCCAAGAAAAAAATGTCTGTTATGCTTAATATCTTTAGTTTGATCTGTATCTGTCTTAATTCTGCCCTTTATTCGAGTAGTCTTTTATTCGCCAAATTGCCCGAGGCCTATGCTTTTTTGAATCCAATCGTAGATGTTATGCCAGTCATACCTTTGTTCTTTTTTCTCTTAGCCTTTGTTTGGCAAGCTGCTGTAAGTTTTCGATGAAATCTTTAATACTATGCCTAGGAAATTCATGATTTATTCGAGAAAAAAAATTCTAACAATACAAATACAATTAATAAGATCAACTAAGTCTTACAGTATGAACCTTCGATTCAAACATGGAAAGTCTGGGATAGCCGCGATAAATCAAAATTAGGCTCGCCCCATTTCCCCATTCTGACCTTTTTTCCAATGAAAGACCCTAACCCTATTAGGGTCCTCCACAATATCTAATTGTGGATATGAAAGAAATTTTTGGTAATGAAAGACTCTTATTACAAATGAATTTTCATTTCGAAAAATGCTTTTCTATTTCTAGAAAGCACTTCATTTCTTGGTGTCAAAATAGAATATGTGGTATAAAAATGGAGGATCTATTCTCTTTTCTCGTTTTTTCCCAAAAATGATCTTGGAGATTGTGTAATGCTTACTCTCAAACTTTTCGTTTACACAGTAGTGATATTCTTTGTTTCTCTCTTCATCTTTGGATTCCTATCTAATGATCCAGGACGTAATCCTGGGCGTGAAGAATAAAATAAAAAAGGGTTTGCGAAATTTGAAAGATAAATCAATCATCAACGGAAAGAGAGGGATTCGAACCCTCGGTACGAATAACTCGTACAACGGATTAGCAATCCGCCGCTTTAGTCCACTCAGCCATCTCTCCCAATTGAAAAAGATAATTATTATTACTATGTTACATTACACATGAAGTAAGGATTGAAAAAAGTCTTTATTTCTCTTTCTTTATATTATGTACAACTTTTCTCAGCAATTTAGATAAAGTAAGGGCTCGAAAGGTCCAATAGAAAGAAAAAATATAAAGAAAAATAAAGAAGGCCTCGTTGCTTTGATTTTGTTCCTTTTATTCCCATGGCCTGGCCTGGTCAATACCTAGCCGGGCCTTTTTTTTGTTCCAACGAATCCTAGATAAAATCTAAAATAATTTATCTGATTTGAAAACAAAAATGCTTGCTATTAAAGCAACAACAAAAAGACGAAGGACTTTTTCCTTTCTTATTATATAAAATCAAAGTGTCATTTCTTATTATTCTGTCTTCCTTTTTTATTTACTTGACGACCCTACTGGAATCAAAAAATGAAACTATGGATTCTTACACAATGCATTTTTATGTTATGATTTCAGTGGTTTTGGCGAGCCGTATCTATCAAACTCCTCCAGCAAAAGAAAAGATAGAACTTGTTATTTAGTTATTTAAATGAGCCCTCTTTTCCGAATCTCATGAAATTTGAATTCCCCCACGAAAAACGTCAACACTCTAATTTTCATGATTCTTTTATGATCCTATCTTGATTACGCCTAATTCCCCTGTTCGACAAAAGGTCCATTTTTGTATAATAATCACATTGTAGCGGGTATAGTTTAGTGGTAAAAGTGTGATTCGTTCTATATAACCCTTTTAATAGTTAAGGGGTCTTTCGGTTTGATTCATATTCCGATCAAAAACTTTATTTCTTAAAAGGATGTAATCCTTTACCTCTCAATGACATATTCGAGGAAA